AAAATTAAAACCTCGAGCTAAGGGACAGAGTTATCCGATAAAAAGATCCACTTGTCATATCACTATCGTATTGAGGGATATATCATTAAACGAAAAATATGAAGAATATATCAGAAAACCATGGGCCCTCTTAGAGAAATCAAACGAAACAGAAATAAGAAAACGGAATTGAAATAATAAGGCGAAAAGAGAAATGAAAAGAAAGATACTGAGTATGCCGTGTAATGATATGGATAGTAGGGAGGTATTATGGGACAAAAAATCAATCCATTAGGTTTCCGACTTGGTACAACCCAAACCCATCACTCTATTTGGTTTGAAGAACGAAAAGATTATTCTGAAGGCCTACAAGAAGATCACAAAATACGAGAACACATTAAGAGTTATATAGAAAAGGAGAGAATCTCCTCCGTTACGGATGTAATTTCACGAATACATATTGACAAATCAATCGATTTGGTTAAAGTCATAATCTATATGGGATTCTCACAGTTATTAACAGAGGATGAACCGCCCACAACCAAAATCAAAGAATTACAGGTAAGTTTAAAAAAAGCCATTCACTTCATTCAAAACCGAAAACTGAATCTTGCTGTTAGAAAAATGAAAAACCCTTACGGAGACCCTACTATTCTTGGAGAATTTATAGCCGACCAATTAAAGAAGAGAGTTTCATTTCGCAAAGTAATGAAAAAGGCTGTTGAATTAGTCGAAAAAGCATCTAAAAAGGGAATTCAAGTACAAATTGCCGGATGTATTGGCGGAAAAGCACAAGAAATGGCACGCGTCGAATGGCTTAGAAAGGGTCGAGTCCCTCTCCAAACCGTTACCGCTAAAATAGATTTTGGTTCCACTCAAGTTCTAACTATCCATGGGGTATTGGGCATAAAAGTTTGGATCTTTTGAGACGGGAAATCCTACTATGCTAGAACAAAAAATGAAAAATTCTTTCGTTCTTTCTTTTTTTGTTCAACCAAAAAAAGGAACAATTCTAGAGGGTTGAATAAGAATTCGAAAAAGGATCTAATTGCTATGTTGAGTCCAAAAAAAACCAAATTCCGTAAAGAACATCGAGGAAGAATGAAAGGAAGATCTTCTGGAGGCAGTCGTATTTCTTTCGGTAAATATGCTCTTCAAGCACTTGAACCCGCTTGGGTCACCTCTCGACAAATAGAAGCAGGGCGGCGAGCAATGACACGAAATGTACGCCGCGGTGGAAAAATATGGGTGCGTATTTTTCCAGACAAACCCGTTACAGTAAAACCTACACAAACGCGTATGGGTTCGGGTAAAGGATCTCCCGAATATTGGGTAGCTGTCGTTAAACCGGGTAGAATACTTTATGAAATGGGCGGAGTAGCGGAAAATATAGCTAGAAAGGCTATTGAAATAGCTGCATCAAAAATGCCTATACGGACTCAATTCATTATTTCGAAATAGGAATGTAGAACCAAAATAAGTAAGTAAGCCTTGGGGATAAAAAAAAGAATTGCAGGTTTTTTGGACAAAAAAGATTTCTTTTTTTTTACTTCGTGCTTTGCGTCGAAAGAGCAGGCTAAACAAAAAAACAAAAAAACAAAAAAACGATATGATTCAATCTCAGACCCTTTTGAATGTAGCGGACAACAGCGGTGCCCGGAAATTGATGTGTATTCGAATCGTAGGAGCTAGCAATCAACGATATGCTCATATTGGCGACGTTATTGTTGCTGTGATTAAGGAAGCAAAGCCAACTTCGGCTCTAAAACGAGCAGAAGTGATCAAAGCTGTAATTGTACGTACTTGTAAAGAATTCAAATGTGATGATGGTATGAGAATAAGATATGATGACAACGCTGGAGTTGTCATTAATAAAGACAGAAATCCAGTAGGAACTCGCATTTTTGGTGCGATCCCCCTAGAATTGAATACAAATTTCGCCAAAATAGTTTCATTAGCGACTGAAGTATTATAAGAAGTCTTTTCAAAGGAAACTGTGATCTAGTATTTGAATGAAATCCATTTATCAGTATGGTAGATTGTGTCTCAGGTAGATACCTTTAAGAATTAATTCAAAAATCAAAAGAAAGGAACATGTTTATTATATCCAAATTTGAAGGCAACATTTAGTTTATCATGGGTAAGGACACTCTTTCTGAAATAGTCACCTCTATACGAAATGCCGATATGGATAAAAAAGAGACGGTTCGAATAACATTTACTAACATCGCCCAAAACATTGTAACAATACTCTTACGAGAGGGTTTTATCAAAAATGCGAGGGAACATCGGGAAAGCAAAAAATCCTTTTTGGTTTTAACCCTACGCCATAGAAGAAATAGGAAGGGTCCGTCTAGAACTCTTTTCAATTTAAAACGGGTCAGTCGACCCGGTCTACGAATCTATTCTAACTATCAAAAAATTCCTAGGATTTTGGGCGGAATGGGGATTGCAATTCTTTCTACTTCTAAAGGTATAATGACAGACCGAGAGGCTCGACTAAAAAGAATGGGTGGAGAAATCTTGTTATATATATGGTAATCGTAATCTTTATGCCACTACACCCAACCAAAGGAAGCTAGAGTATATTCCTTATATAAGGAGAAGGAGGTAAGAATGGGAAACAATAAAGATCCCCAAAAAATCCATCAAGGACTAGTGACTCAATCACTTTCCAATTCAGATTCGAATGAGTATGAGGAGTATGAGTAAGTAAGGTGGGTTTTGCACTTGAAGACTCGTGAGGATTCCATTCGCGACTCCAAAGAAACTTATTTTCTTCCAAAAAAGAGATTCAAGGTTAAGGAATCAACAATATGAAAATAAGGGCCTCCGTTCGTAAAATTTGTACAAAGTGTCGGATGATCCGTAGGAAAGGGCGAATTAGAGTCATTTGTGACAATCCAAAACATAAACAAAGACAACGATAACCTTTCTAATCTAAAAAAAAAAAAGAATTTTATAAAGTAAAAGCTAAATGAAAAAAATAGAATAATGATAAAAACAAAAAAAAGATATGTTAACATCAAATGGATATATCCATATCTCTCTAACTTTTATTTATAAAATGATCAAATATGGCAAAAACGATACGAAGATATAGTTCATTTAGGAATAGTAGGAATAGACGCATTCGTTCGCGTAAGAGTGCACGGAAAATACCCAAAGGAATTATTCACGTTCAAGCAAGTTTCAGCAATACCATTGTTACTGTTACAGATGTAGGGGGTCGGGTGGTTACTTCCGCCTCTGCCGGCGCTTGTGGATTCAAGGGTAAAAGAAGGGGGACGCCATTTGCGGCCCAAACCACAACAGAAAATGCTATTCGCACAGTAGTGGCTCAAGGTATGCACCGAGCTGTTGTCTTAATAAAAGGTGTCGGTCGTGGAAGGGATGCAGCATTACGAGCTATTTGTAGAAGTGGTGTACGGTTGCATTTTTTACGAGACCGAACCCCTTTACCACACAACGGGTGTAGGCCCCCTAAAAAAAGACGTACGTAGAACAAAAAATGGAACACCCCAAAAAAAAGGGGAAAACGATTCATCACGAAACAATGGGGGAGGCCTCCTAAATAACCCACAGCTATAAATCGAGTATGGTGTTCGCTTTATCTGTATTCTGTATACGGAAAAAACTCCACCTAAGCTCGGTCCTTTCCGATTCAACTCATAACTCGATCCTTTTTTGTTTTGGTTGGCATACTTATAAACTAAACTTCATTGCATGGATCAATTTCAGTGATTCCGTGATCAAACAAGACCCCAAGGAGGGATTTGTGTAGTTATGATGAGTCAATTTAAAGTGTTGGATGGTATACAAGTAAAAAACGCGCAGCAGTATGGTCGATTTGGACTTTCTCCACTTAAGAACGGGGAGGCTAAATTGCTAAGTCTTGTCTTGCGACAAGCTTTGCTAACAAGCCTCGTATGTGCCTGCTTTACCTCTGCGAAAATAAAAAACGAACCCCGTTCTTTCTATTTTCGGTCTTTGATGGTTGGAATTAAAGAACCTATACCCAAAATTCTGAGTAATCTCAGCGGAATCAAATTGAAGGGTAAGTTCGACGATTTCCAGATCCCTTTTACAACAAGGGCCTTTATCGATCGAATTGGTCCCTTAACGGTAACCGCACGAGACATCCAATTACCTTTTGGGCTGACCGTGGTGGATGAAACACAACACATTGCCACGCTAACGCAAGCCATTCCATTTTTTGTGGAGTTGCGGATCGAAATCAATTCTGCAAACTCCAAACCCGAAACGGGAGTTCCCAATGAAGAAGGGGAAGAATGGCATTTGTTGGATGCCATCTTCACGCCAATTCGGCAATTCGAAAGCAGTATTCAATCGTATGAATATGAAGGACAAACTGTCGAACACCTGTTTCTAGAGATTTATACGGACAGTACGATAACTCCGTATGAAGCGCTTGTCCAAGCTTCTAGGAAAATGGTTTCGCTTTTGACGTTCTTTTTGCAGCCAGAAAAAGAAAGCAAAAGCAGACAAGGGACTTCTAAAGACGATCAACCTGCTTTCTCTCTTCGTTTAAAAAAGCACATCGAAATTTCTCGTGAGAGAGAAGAGTCTAATACTAGAGACATTCTTTCTCTTTTTTCTCGTTGGTCTGGAGAAAAAGTAGAAGAACCTGATACTAGAGACATTCTTTCTGGAGAAGAAGTAGAAGAAACGGAGGGGTAAGCGTCGCGAGCAAAGAAAAAAGGAGTAAGGACGGAAAAGACGAAATCAATAGTTAGGGATTTCGTCTTTCGTCTTTAGTCTCTCTTTTCATTCTTCAAATATTTGACAACATGAAAAAAAAAGATGAAAAACGAAATTTTGAAAGTCATGAAAAAACCAAAAGTTCTGCCCTCCCTTTCTATTTACCCAACCAACTACCCAAGGGATGCAAGGGCAGAGGCCTTTGGTGTCTCCGGAGTAGTCGCTTGAAGGCGAGCGACTACTCCTTGATTTGATTTCACAGTTGAATCATTAACTTATTGGGTACTGTACGAAGTATT